AATTCCTGAAATTGAGGCTTTTTACCAACTTGATGGTAAGATATCTCGGGATCTAGAAATTCATTTCGTACAATTGAACCTTTTCAAACTGTTTCTTTTTGAGAACCAAAAAGACTTGTGCTAAAATAACAGATGCGAAGAAGAACAAAAGGCCTTGGACGCGCAATGGATCCTGAAGCACTATTTCTGTATCCCCCTGACCAAACCCTCCCACATTAGGATTGCTTGTTAATGGTTGATCCAGCTTGATTGATTCCCCCTCTGAAACAAGAAGTTCTGGCCCGGGAGGTATAATATCAATCACTTGGCGACCATCCGACGCATCGACTATGGATATTTCATATCCCCCCTTTTCTTTACGTAGTATTTTTTTTACTATACCTGTTGACGTAGCATTATAGACTGTATTGTTACTCTTGCTACCATCAGGATAGATCTGTCCCCTTCCTCGGTTTCCCCCTACATATATGGGATATTTTAAGAAATTCGCGTCTTTTTTCGTAGCGGGATCGGGGGAAAGAATGGGAAAGACAATTTCACTATATTTCTTACCGGGAATAGGGCCTATCACAAGAATATTTTTTTTATTGGGGCGATAACTCTGAAAAGATAGATTTCCTATCTTTTCTTTCAACTCAGGAGAAATGCGGTCGGCCGGTGCTAATTCGAATCCCTCGGGCAAAATAAGAACAGCACCCACATTCAACCCTCCCTTTTTCCCATTAGCAAGAACTTGTTTCAGCTGCATATCATAAGGGATTCGAAGAACTGCTTCAAATACAGTATCAGGAAGCACAGCTTGGGGAACTTCAATATCCACGGGCTTATTAGCTAAATGGCAATTGGCACATACAATTCGTCCAGTTGCTTCCCGCGGGTTTTCATAACCCTGTTGCGCAAAAATGGGATATGCATTTGAAACGGATGTCTGAGTTATTACGTATACCATGATCGATACAGAAATCGATCGAACCATCTGTTCCTTTAACCAAGAAAAAGTATTTCTATTTTCCATGTCCAATCGCGGATCCCGGAATTTCTACAATAAATTAGATAGGTAGCTAAGCTAATCTAGTCCCCTATACACGAGTCTGTTGTTTTGTTATTCTACTGCAACAGTTGTACTGGAATGATGAATACCTTGAGCAGGTAGAAATAGAAAGAATTTTGCTAATAAGGAAAAAACTTTCTTTCTAAGGGCTTTCTTTCTAAAGAAAGATGCTAATTTAATTAATATTAGCAAATAAAATAAGTGAGTTTATGCTTCACTAATTGAATGATAAATGACTACAAGCGAAGGAGATAGACGGTTTAAACAAAAAAAGACCCAAAATTTCAAACACGTGTCTAGAATCACAGGAAAACTACAAACAAAAATAGTGAAAATTAGCTCATTAGGAGTCCATCCAAGATCGTTGTAGATCCAACGAATTAGTAGTTCCCAACCGCGGGTGGAGTGAAATCCAACAAAAAAATCAGTAACTAAAAGAATAAAAAAAGCTTTTATTGAATCATTTAAGTTATAGAAGAATTCCCGAACCCAAGAATTCAAAATGACAAGTTCCTCTTTACCCAGAAAAAAAGAACCACTTAGAATAGCCAAACAGATTATATTTGTCGAGAAATGCAAAATGATATGGAGATGATCCTCATTATCCATTTTGGCCAATTGTATTATTTCCTTGTGTATTCCTATGGGAAGTTTTTGTACATGTGTCTTTGGTTTCTCTTTTATCATTTCGTCCAAGAGAAAAAGTTCTTCTAATTCTATGAATCCTTCTAGAATCCTTTTCTCTTGAATATCAGTTAAGAGAGTTTCGGGTTGTCTGGTATTCCACCAATTCTTAATCCAAAGTTCCAGACATTTGTTAAAAGAGAAAGAGACTCCCCAGGGCAAAAGTACGATAAATACAAGATATAGGAAAGAAGGCAATGCTTTCTTTTTTTTCATTTTTGATCTATAAATTGAGTTGTTAATGAAGCCACCTCATTCGCCGACTCTATATGAAACTTCCTTTCTTTGAAGCAAAAATTCTATAACAAGGTGGATTTTAGACCTTGTGTTTGTATCCGTTTCTCTTTTTATATACTAGTGAAATTTCTTTGTATTGGGTTCTTTCTTAGATCTAAATGGAGTGGAATAGAGAAATAGAATAAAAAAAAGCCCTTTCATATGAAAAAGGAAGAATATTATGCCATGTATCTCACTTGGACAAAATAAATTAGAAGCAATTTTCTCTTATCCTCATTTGTTCCTTCCTCTAGATAAATACTCGAAAACCCCCTTACAATTGAAAAAAAAAAAAATTGCAATTGGTACTCAAAATACTTCAATGGGTACGCGCAAGAAATAGGCCAATTCTGCAGCTTTTTGTTCAATTTCTCGTGGAGTAAAAAACTTCTCATCAGTACGAGTCAAGGGAATGACCCCCTGGCCCCGGATTTCCATATAAAGGATACGACGAGGATAAAGACCCTCTTTAACCTGAATTCTAATTGATTGGATATCCCGCACAAGAAATCGAAGGAAGATACGACGTTTTATTCCAGGAAATCCCCAACGAAAAATGCACACTATTCCCTCTTTTCTATCGAATCGGTCATAACCACTCCCTACATTCCACAAAATAGTGCACCACAAATAGGAGCTAATGAATAGGCCCGCGATTCCGTAGAAAGACATCACAACCCCCTGTGGAAAAAAAAGAATTTGTTGAGATGGAAGTACAGATATTATATTCTTACCAAGATAACTGGAGGCCCCAACCACTAAGAATCCTAATGAACCTAGAAAAAGAATACAGGCCCAGAAAAAATTACCTCTTTTTCGAGAACCCTTTAGAAGTTCTATCCATATGTGTTCTGATCGCCAATTCATATTAGATATACAAAATCCAGCTATGGTTAATTGAAATTGAGAGAATAAGCTAAATGATTTTGACTTTACTTTTTTTGATTCTGAAATCGCCTTCAGCAGCTAGTACTCCTGTGAAATAGTTGGTTAGATACATTGACTTTCTATTCAAAAAAAAAAATGATCCACTTAAATTCAAAAAACTCGCTATATTTGGCTACGCATATGCATGCATTTATGCTCGTAGCCTATATTTGCATCCATAAACGTTTTTCATTTGTGTGTAGAAAGAGCTGCATACCCTATCATATTATATTACTTACACTAAAAAATATCCGTATTATGATCCTGGAAATACATTGAGAAAATCGGGCCCCGTCGGTTCTAGACAATCTTATTTTTCTGCACATAAAGAAATAAAGAAGACATTGCAATTGCCGGAAATACTAAGCCTACTAAAGGCACGAAAATAGAGGGTAAGTTCAAATCTGTCATAGAATAGGTGTCTCAATTCAAATTTACTTTTTCTATCTATTTGAAATATATCTTAAGAATCTTAAGATATAATTAAGTATATCTATTATAAGGAATATTGACTATTGTATTTTTTAGTTTGCAAAATAAAGATTTTTTATTCTATATTTTTTTATTCTATATTTTTTATTCTATATAAAGTATTATATATCTAAATAAAGTATTATATATCTAAAAAAAAAAAAGATAATAAGAAAATTGCAAAAAAAGAGAACTAATTAAAAAGATTTGATTTTTCTTTTCCTATTCTCATGGCCTTTCTATCCTTCTAATCGAACTTTAAATTGGATTCAGAAGAAAGGGATTGTGAAAATGAAAGAAATACCTCTTTCAGAATACCCTTTAAAAAGTGGAATAGAATAACCCGGTTGAAGGGTAATGATCATACGTCTGTAATGCATTGTATGTCCCAGAATAGGTCCCATTCTTCTACCCTTTCCGGGTAGTCGATGGCTATTCACAGCTACTACCTTAACACCAAAGAAGAGTTCGACCCAATGCTTTATTTCTGTCTTAGTGAATCCCGATTCGACATTAGAAGTATATTGATTCTTTCCCAATAAACGAAGACTCTTTTCTGTAAATACTGCGTATTTGATTCCATTATCGTATGATAATACTCTATTTTGATTTTTATTTTTTTATTGTATTATACCTTTATATATTCTAGATATATAGAATAGAAGAATCTCGATTTGTCAAGTCTCATGATCGTATCATGATCTATTTTAAATCGGCTCAATCTTTTTCTAAAAAAAGATTGAGCCGAATTTCATTGCAATCAATTAGAAGAATAAAGAAGAATTACTGCATTTCGTAACTTATTTTTTCTCTTTCTAGTTCGCTTCCTTTTTATTTAGACCTTCTTTCTATCTAGTTTTATCTACTTAATCGATAGTATCTACCGGCGCGAACTCAAATTTGATCGCCTTCCATACTTCGCAAGCTGCGGCTAGTTCAGGACTCCATTTGGCAGCTTCTCGGATAATTTCATTACCTTCACGAGCAAGATCACGCCCTTCGTTACGAGCTTGTACACAAGCTTCTAAAGCCACTCGATTAGCTACTGCACCCGGTGCATTCCCCCAAGGATGTCCTAAAGTTCCTCCACCAAATTGTAATACGGAATCGTCTCCAAAGATTTCGGTCAGAGCTGGCATATGCCAAACATGAATACCCCCGGAAGCCACCGGTATAACACCTGGCATGGATACCCAATCCTGAGTGAAAAAGATACCGCGAGCACGATCTTTTTCAATAAAATCATCGCGCAATAAATCAACAAAACCTAAAGTTATTTCGCGTTCCCCTTCTAACTTACCTACTACTGTACCGGAGTGGACATGATCTCCCCCAGACATACGCAATGCTTTAGCTAATACACGGAAATGCATACCATGATTTTTCTGTCTATCAATAACTGCATGCATTGCTCGGTGAATGTGAAGAAGTAAGCCGTTGTCGCGGCAATAATGAGCCAAACTAGTATTTGCGGTGAATCCTCCAGTTAAGTAGTCATGCATTACAATAGGAACCCCTAATTCCCTCGCAAATACAGCTCTCTTCATCATTTCTTCGCATGTACCCGCAGTCGCATTCAAGTAATGCCCCTTGATTTCACCAGTTTCGGCTTGTGCTTTGTAAATTGCTTCGGCACAAAAGACAAAACGGTCTCTCCAGCGCATAAATGGTTGTGAGTTTACGTTTTCATCATCTTTGGTAAAATCAAGCCCACCGCGTAGACATTCATAACACGCTCTACCATAATTTTTTGCGGATAATCCCAATTTTGGTTTAATAGTACATCCCAATAAAGGACGGCCATACTTGTTCAACTTATCCCTTTCAACTTGGATACCATGAGGCGGACCTTGGAAAGTTTTTGAATAAGTAGTAGGAATTCGTAGATCCTCCAAACGTAGAGCACGTAGGGCTTTGAAACCAAATACGTTACCCACAATGGAAGTAAACATGTTAGTAACAGAACCCTCTTCAAATAGGTCTAATGGATAAGCTACATAACAGATATATTGATCTTCCTCCCCAGGAACGGGCTCGATGTGATAGCATCGTCCTTTGTAACGATCAAGACTGGTAAGTCCATCAGTCCAAACAGTTGTCCATGTACCAGTAGAAGATTCCGCAGCTACTGCAGCTCCTGCTTCCTCAGGGGGAACCCCAGGCTGAGGAGTTACTCGGAATGCTGCCAAGATATCAGTATCCTTAGTTTCGTACTCTGGAGTGTAATAAGTCAATTTATAATCTTTAACACCAGCTTTAAATCCAACACCTGCTTTAGTTTCTGTTTGTGGTGACATAAGTCCCTCCCTACAAATCATGAATTAAAAATTCTCACAACGACAAGGTCTACTCGATATGGATGAAACCTTTGCAAAAATCTTAAAAAAAGGATATTCAATTAATATCAACTCATTAAATAAAAAAATAAAAAGAGAGTATGCTTAAGTTAATGAATATGTTTCATTCATATATAATGCGTACACCCTGTGTATTGTACATTCTATCCTATAGGAATTCGATAGGAATTGAGTTGTTGTTATGGTAAGTTAACATGGTTCGTTATTAAACCATGGATTTGATTTACCAAATCCATCATTATTGTATACTCTTTGATACATATAGCGCAACCCAAACCAATCCCTAATTCTTATTTTACAATTTTCCAAGTCTTTAATGAGCCCCTTTCTTATTTTGAATCTAAATACGTAAATACTAAGAAAATTCTCTGTTGACAGCAATCTATGCTTCACAGTAGTATATATTTTGTATATCGAAGTCCTAGATAGGAAAGTAGAGTAGGCACAGATCCTTCACAAAAGGCGAAATGTATGTATATGAAAAAGGATTGATTGAAGTTTTCAACGGACGTATTCCATGAGTAAACGATTGAATGGGATTCGCTTGGGCAACGAAATCAAGTGCTAGTCTCCTTTTCTTTTTTATTGAATTAACTAATTCACTTCCTTTTGGCTTTTGGATTTTTGGAGATTTTTTTTGATTTGATTTGGCATTATTCAATAAGAAAAAAAAAATTTCGACAAATTCCTTTTTTTGATAATTATGTGATAATTATGAGAACCAATCCTACTACTTCGCGTCCCGGGGTTTCCACAATTGAAGAAAAAAGCGCAGGGCGTATTGATCAAATTATTGGACCCGTGCTGGATATAACTTTTCCGCCGGGCAAGTTGCCTTATATTTATAACGCTTTAATAGTCAAGAGTCGAGACACTGCCGATAAGCAAATTAATGTGACTTGTGAGGTACAACAATTATTAGGAAATAATCGAGTTAGAGCTGTAGCTATGAGTGCTACAGACGGGTTGATGAGAGGAATGGAAGTGATTGACACGGGGGCTCCTCTCAGTGTTCCAGTCGGTGGAGCTACTCTCGGACGAATTTTTAACGTTCTTGGGGAGCCTATTGATAATTTGGGTCCTGTAGATACTAGTGCAACATTCCCTATTCATAGATCCGCGCCTGCCTTTATCGAGTTAGATACGAAATTATCTATCTTTGAAACAGGTATTAAGGTGGTCGATCTTTTAGCTCCTTATCGACGTGGAGGAAAAATCGGACTATTTGGGGGGGCAGGAGTAGGTAAAACAGTACTCATCATGGAATTAATCAATAACATTGCTAAAGCTCATGGAGGCGTATCCGTATTTGGTGGAGTGGGAGAACGGACTCGTGAAGGAAATGATCTTTATATGGAAATGAAGGAATCTGGAGTAATAAATGAAAAAAATATTGAGGAATCAAAGGTAGCTCTAGTGTATGGCCAAATGAATGAACCGCCGGGAGCCCGTATGAGAGTTGGCTTAACCGCCCTAACTATGGCGGAATATTTCCGAGATGTTAATAAACAAGACGTGCTTTTATTCATCGATAATATCTTTCGTTTTGTTCAAGCAGGATCAGAGGTATCTGCCTTATTAGGGAGAATGCCCTCCGCAGTGGGTTATCAACCTACCCTTAGTACGGAAATGGGTTCTTTGCAAGAAAGAATTGCTTCTACCAAAAAGGGCTCTATAACTTCGATCCAAGCAGTTTATGTACCTGCGGACGATTTGACCGACCCTGCTCCTGCCACAACATTTGCACATTTGGACGCTACTACCGTACTTTCCAGAGGATTAGCTTCCAAGGGTATTTATCCCGCAGTAGATCCTTTAGATTCAACCTCAACTATGTTACAGCCTCGGATCGTTGGCAACGAACATTATGACACTGCGCAAAGAGTTAAGGAAACTTTACAACGTTACAAGGAACTTCAGGACATTATCGCAATTCTTGGGTTGGATGAATTATCGGAGGAGGATCGTTTAACTGTAGCAAGAGCACGAAAAATCGAACGGTTCTTATCACAACCGTTTTTTGTGGCAGAGGTTTTTACTGGTTCCCCAGGAAAATATGTTGGTCTTGCGGAAACAATTAGGGGATTTCAACTAATCCTTTCCGGAGAATTAGACGGACTACCCGAACAGGCTTTTTATTTGGTGGGGAACATTGATGAAGCTAGCACGAAAGCTATAAACTTAGAAGAGGAGAACAAATTGAAGAAATGAAATTAAATCTTTATGTACTGACTCCTAAACGAATTATTTGGGATTGTGAAGTGAAAGAAATCATTTTATCTACTAATAGCGGCCAAATTGGCGTATTACCAAACCACGCCCCCATTAATACAGCTGTAGATATGGGTCCTTTGAGAATACGCCTCCTCAACGACCAATGGTTAACGGCGGTTCTGTGGAGTGGTTTTGCGAGAATAGTTAATAATGAGATCATCATTTTAGGAAATGATGCAGAACTGGGTAGTGACATTGATCCAGAAGAAGCTCAACAGGCACTTGAAATAGCCGAAACTAACTTGAGTAGAGCTGAGGGTACGAAAGAATTGGTTGAAGCGAAACTAGCTCTCAGACGAGCTAGGATACGAGTCGAAGCTATTAATTGGATTCCCCCATCCAATTAAAGACAATACACGAGTTTCGTTGATACAAAGAAAAAGGAAAGAAGGGTAGAAAAAGTTATTAGATAGCGACGCGAAGTAAGTCCAATGCTATCTAATAATTTTTCTACCTACCTACCTACTATTGGATTTGAACCAATGACTCCCGCCGTATGAAAGCAGTACTCTAACCACTGAGTTAAGTAGGCAAATTATCACCACAAAAAAAGCCACATTACTTCGATCGATTATAGATCGAATCCTTTTTATAAGCAATACTGCTCCGTTATTGGTATGTTATATCGTAAACAGATCAAAGGGATATCCTCTGGCATTAGAGAATATTCATCTTGACAAGAAATTATCTATATGTTAAGATATCTTTAATAAGGGCTATAGCTCAGTTCGGTAGAGCAACTCGCTTACACGTGCGCCAATGCTTTTCAAGGGAAACTTATTATGCAATGAACATAATTGCAAAATCAATGTCTTACTTCATGGATTCGAGAGAATAGGAGAACAGTAGCCTGACAAACAGTCGGTTCAGTCCGATTCAGGTGCTAATTCTGGTGCCTAATCAAATAGAACCCCTATTGATTTGCTAGTTGATAAGGTAAATATCCAGCCCACTCAATGCTAGGCGTAATGAGGATAAGGGCCTCCAAAAAACTTCTTTTCGTTCTATGAACTTTAAGGTGTATGAAGTCTCATAGTCAACTCTTGCAGCGGAACGATAGAGACTCCATTTCACTTAGGTTGATTTAATTTAGGCCGGAAGCAGACCTAAGTCAAGGTAATCCTCCTTTGAAACACTTTGGTATTGCTCCTAGATAGACCATAATACAAACAATCAATCAGAGCATAGGGAGCCATCTTATTATCTTCCGTAAAGAAAAACAATGGCGGATTAACTGATCTTTACATCAGTTGATGAAAGAGCCCAATGCAGAAAAATGCATGTTGGGTCTTTGAAACAGTTCGAATCATTTCGATAAAAACCGTTTGATCTGTTTTACCGAGAAGGTCTACGGTTCGAATCCGTATAGCCCTAATATATAATATATATGTCTTTTTTTTTAGTATTACTCCTCATTAGGCTGCATACATTAGTCATCCTATTTGAATTAGGTTTTAATCTTAATCTAATTAGTAGTAAGTATTTTCTTTTTTATTTAATAGTATTTTTCCTTAAATAAAGGATACAGCAATTCTTTTTTCTAGAGATTCTAGAGAAAGCGAGATAAAGTGAAGCGAAAGGGTTTTCCTTGTATAAGAATTAGGTCTATACCATACCTAAATAGAATGGAAATCCAAAAAAAAGGTAGTGGAGATTCCCTTGGATAAATCCTTACAGGAAGACATGGCACAAAAGAAACAAAAGCTAAAGTAAGCGCTCTTTGGTTTGAGCAAAACGGATTTTTTTTCTCCGAGGAAAAAAGAAAAGTTCTGGATAAATTGACAATGCCAACTTGAATTGACTAATTCAGTTCCGCCTATTCCACATTAATGGGAGTACATTTATGTTTCTGCTTCATGAATATGATATTTTTTGGGCATTTCTAATAATAGCAAGCCTCATTCCGATTTTGGTATTTTGGATTTCAGGACTTTTAGCCCCATCTAGTGAAGGACCAGAGAAGCTTTCAAGTTATGAATCGGGTATAGAACCCATGGGGGGGGCTTGGTTACAATTCCGAATACGCTATTACATGTTTGCGCTAGTTTTTGTTGTTTTTGATGTGGAAACGGTCTTTCTCTACCCTTGGGCTATGAGTTTCGACGTATTGGGTGTATCCGTTTTTATCGAAGCTTTCATTTTCGTGCTTATCCTAGTTCTTGGTTTAGTTTATGCATGGCGAAAAGGAGCCTTGGAATGGTCTTAACTGAATATTCAGACAAAAAAAAAAAAGAAGGAAAAGATTCCATTGAGACAGTTATGAGTTTGATTGAGTTTCCGTTACTTGACCAAACAAGTTCCAATTCCGTTATTTCAACTACACCAAATGATCTTTCGAATTGGTCAAGACTCTCTAGTTTATGGCCCCTTCTATATGGTACCAGTTGTTGTTTTATTGAATTTGCTTCATTAATAGGCTCACGATTCGACTTTGATCGTTATGGATTGGTACCAAGATCCAGTCCTAGGCAAGCGGACCTCATTTTAACAGCCGGTACGGTAACAATGAAAATGGCTCCCTCTTTAGTGCGATTATATGAGCAAATGCCTGAACCAAAATACGTCATTGCTATGGGAGCCTGTACTATTACAGGGGGAATGTTCAGTACGGATTCCTATAGTACTGTTCGGGGAGTTGATAAATTAATTCCTGTGGATGTCTACTTGCCGGGTTGCCCGCCTAAACCAGAGGCTGTTATAGATGCCCTAACAAAACTTCGTAAGAAGATATCGCGAGAAATAGTTGAGGATCGAACTCTATGTCAAAGTCAAAAGAAAAATCGATGTTTTACTACCAGTCACAAGCTTTATGTTCGGCGCAGTACTCATACTGGAACTTACGAGCAAGAATTGCTCTATCAATCACCATCTACTTTAGATATATCTTCTGAAACTTTTTTCAAATCCAAAAGTCCAGTATCTTCCTCCAAATTAGTGAATTAGGAAGGGTTCTTTTGTGCAGAAAAAGAAAGAGCAGTGCAATCTTTCAAACTTGCATTTGAAATTTGAAATATTTATACAAAGGGGGAGAGATCAAGACAATGCAGCAGGGTTGGTTATCTAATTGGCTAGTCAAACATGATGTGGTTCATAGATCTTTGGGCTTCGATCACCGAGGAATAGAGACTTTACAAATAAAAGCACGGGATTGGGATTCCATTGCTGTCATTTTATATGTATATGGTTACAATTATTTACGTTCCCAATGTGCTTATGACGTAGCACCCGGTGGATCTTTAGCTAGCGTGTATCATCTTACGAGAATACAGTATGGTATAGATAACCCAGAAGAAGTATGCATAAAAGTCTTTGCCCAAAAGGATAATCCTAAAATCCCTTCTGTCTTCTGGGTTTGGAGAAGTGCCGATTTTCAAGAACGCGAATCTTATGATATGGTGGGAATTTCTTATGATAATCATCCACGCCTTAAACGTATCTTAATGCCTGAAAGTTGGATAGGCTGGCCTTTACGTAAGGACTATATAACCCCCAATTTCTATGAAATACAAGATGCTCATTGAATAATAATAAATTCATGCTCACTTATACAACACAACTCCAGATTTTATTCAAGTCAAGAATATTTTTATGTTCTGTTCCTAGACGAAAATGAAATGCCTATTATATATATTCGAATTAATTCTTATTATACAAAAAGGTCCAGATAGACTAATCAAAAAAGGGCTTCATTTCGATTTTTCAATTTGGAAAATCAAATATTAATTTCCTTCGTATGAACAGAAAAATACAATGACTCAAAGAAGTTCCTACTACGAACTTTGTACCGCGCACATTACTTAGAACAACTAGGAAAGTAAGATAAGCAAGAATCAAAAAAAAGTCTTCGGAATAGTGAATTAAAAAATTAATAAGCAATAAAAAAATGATGAAAAGGGCACCTAATCGCGCCTCCTTTTATATACCATAAAGAAAAGAACCAGACCCTTTTCTAAAAAGAAAAAGTAGTGTTTAGAGATTTATCTACTTATGTCTATACTATCTAGATTATTATAGAATATGTACCTCAATGCATCTCGAGATATTTGTATCAATATCGATTCGGTAGATTCTTTTTTTTTCTGTGCCAGGAACCAGATTTGAACTGGTGACACGAGGATTTTCAGTCCTCTGCTCTACCAACTGAGCTATCCTGACCCTTTCTTGTGCATCATCCTACTAGAGTATTTGCATCTATGTCAATTAAAGGGATTAAAAAATCAATTAAAGTTTTTCATTCCTAATTTGGAAATGGGGAGTAGTCCTATGCACTGCGGATGGCTTACTTAATAAAATAATACTTCAAAATCGAATTAATAATGGAGATTTCTTGCCGATACTCTAATAAAAAAGAAATCCATTTAATGAATAGCATAAGATCCATTGAGTTTTCTTTGCTTTCCTTTGTGAAAGCATAGAATGAGAAAGCTAATGAATCTTAAACCCATTGAAAAAATCAAAAATAGGATAAATACTATGGTTAGGGAATAAAAGAGGGTTTGGGGATAGAGGGACTTGAACCCTCACGACCTATAAAGTCGACGGATTTTCCTTTTACTAGAAATTTCATTGTTGTCAGTATTGACATGTAGAATGGGACTCTCTCTTTATCCTCGTCCGATTAATCTGCTTTTTAAAAGATCTCAAAAAAATGAATTGAAGGATTTGATTACTCAATATTCAATTGGAATGGATTCACAATAATTCTAAAAAAATTCAGAATTTTCTATTTCATATTCATTTCGAATTTCATTCTAAAAAATAAATAAAGAACCTATATTATGATATGGGTTCTGTGATTAATCGTTTGTCAGTATCTATACGTGTGTATTAGATGTATAAGCCCTTCTTTCTCTAATTTAGAGGGAGTTACACTACCAACACAACGTAATTACCTCGATTCGTTAGAACAGCTTCCATTGAGTCTCTGCACCTATCCTTTTCCTTTGGGTTCTAGTTTGAGGACCACTTGTTTTTTCAAAAAAGGGATTTGGCTCAGGATTGCCCATTTTTAATTCCAGGGTTTCTCTGAATTTGGAAGTTACCACTTAGCAGGTTTCCATACCAAGGCTCAATACAATTAAGTCCGTAGCGTCTACCGATTTCGCCATATCCCCACTTTTCTTTGAAACCCGGATTCCTTGTGTAATTTTATCCATCTCTTTGAACCATTGAACTTATTATTCAACGTAGTCTAGCAGCTCCTCCCTATTTGAGAGACCCCCGCTTATTGCAATTCAGAATTGAATTCATTCTATCGTTGATATATTTCCAATTCAATTGGAATCAATATATCCAAAAGTTTTTCTCTCCCCACCTCCCTCATTACTTTTTTAGAGTATTCAAAATCATACTATAACGCTTGATATTCATTCTTTTTTTTTCTAATCAGAATTAGAAATTTCATTTGGTATTATTCTATGTTCCCTTTAGTGAAATAGTAATGCTAAAATTAGAAAAAAAAAAATATCTCAAAAAATGTATAGAATGATCGAATAAAAATGCCAAGAGATTCACATTTTTGCTTTATTATATATTTATTATTCATATATATTATTCTTTTCTATGTATTAGATTATTATTCTTTTCTATGTATTAGATTATTCGTCCGGGCCATATCAAATTGAAAATATCTTAAATCAAATTCAATATAGAAATTGGAATAGACTCTATTAGAAAAATAAATTTGCGAATTAGAGAAATAAAAAGAAAGTCCAATAAATTCTCTAATCCTATTTAAGAAGATTGTTTAGTTAAGCATATCAAGCTCACTTTATCTTTATGAAATTCTAGTATTTTTTTTTTCTAATTCTAAGTAGAACTTCCAATTTCGAACTAGTTAATAACTAAGATTAATAATTAAGATCTGACGTTTTACGGATTTCCTATATAGATTTCTATTTGTTACACTATTTTTGTTATGTAAGCCCACTTAGCTCAGAGGTTAGAGCATCGCATTTGTAATGCGAGGGTCATCGGTTCAAATCCGATAGTCGGCTTTTTTCTCTATCGATGTTCCATGAACAAGAATCGCTCTTGTTCTCCGAATAAAAGGAGGAGTTCAGGGTTTATTATGTCATTCTACTTTAGAATTTTGCTAGATACAAAACATGAAAATAAATAATATATATACAAAAAAAAATCCAGATGTTGATGAAATCCCATTTTTTGTGGTACTTTAGTAGATTTTACGCTGTTTATCCTTTAGTTTAATTCAGTTTTAATTTCGATCTATTCTGTAATGTAAATACAATGAAATTTATTGTGTAAAATATAATTTCAATAAAATAAAAAAGGAGTTTTCATGTCCCGTTATCGAGGACCTCGTTTAAAAAAAATACGCCGTCTGGGAGCTTTACCAGGACTTACTAGAAAAACGCCTAAATCCGGAAGTAATCTGAAAAAGAAATTCCATTCTGGGAAAAAAGAGCAATATCGTATTCGTCTTCAAGAAAAACAGAAATTGCGTTTTCATTATGGTCTGACAGAACGACAATTACTTAGATATGTACATATCGCTGGAAAAGCAAAAAGGTCAACAGGTCAGGTTTTACTACAATTACTTGAAATGCGTTTGGATAATATTGTTTTTCGATTGGGTATGGCTTCAACCATTCCTGGGGCCCGCCAATTAGTTAACCATAGACATATTTTAGTTAATGGTCGTATAGTTGATATACCAAGTTTTCGTTGCAAACCCCGAGATATTATTACTACGAAGGATAACCAAAGATCAAAACGTCTGGTTCAAAATTCTATTGCTTCATCCGATCCGGGCAAATTGCCAAAGCATTTGACGGTTGACACATTGCAATATAAAGGACTAGTACAAAAAATCCTCGATAGGAAGTGGGTCGGTCTCAAAATAAATGAGTTGTTAGTTGTAGAATATTACTCTCGTCAGACTTGAGCTTAACGAAAAAGGAAAGGTTCATAGAATTTTTTTCCCCTCTCCTTTCCCCGAACTAAATCGACCTAAGGCTCTTAATTCGTATTTTCCCATTCACCTAGCAAAAAAGGATTAACCCTAGGATCCTTTTTTCTTTTTTTGTATTTCCTCTCTATTTATTTTGCATACCGCAGTAGTTTGGTATAGAGAATTTTTATTAAATAAAGGTATTATTGCTGAAATAAATTGTTATTTGATTTGATACATTGTGATCGGTAACGTTGATGAATTAAGAGAAACGGAAAGAGAGGGATTCGAACCCTCGGTAAACAAAAGTCTACATAGCAGTTCCAATGCTACACCTTCAACCGCTCGGCCATCTTTCCTACATAATCTTATTATGAAAAATAAACTGAGTGAATAGCGAGTTTTTCTATTCCTGCACCACAGGTACAGCCACAATCGCTTGGGGATTCCATGGCTTTATTGGAAAAATTCTTTTTCATCGAAGAGGAAGGATTCCAGATTTTTTTTACTAGCAATTCTGCTCCCTCAAAAGTTTTTCTTTGGGGAAAACCCAAAGAAAAAGAGAATGGAAGAATTCTTCTTATTCTATAAGAAAATAAGGGAAGGGAACCCTAGAATTCTATTTGTATAGGGTACGTGACGCCATGCAATTTAAATATAAAAAGGGTATGGGATAATTAATGACTTTGAAAACGCGAAATAGCTAATGAGAGAAGTTGTTGTTGAGAAATAGGAAAGGGGAATGAAATCCAATCTTAGTAAAATATTTCATATCTCTTCTTGCCCAAATGGAAGGAAAAGGAAACAATTTGAGCTGAGCAAAAAATCCATACCTCTCTTATCCATTTAGAGCATATGGATCGATTTCTAAGAATCGAATGGTTTGTTTTTATGTTATTTTGTGATAGAATGAACAGAATTCTATATGGAATGGATTGGGAATTATGCCTAGATCCCGTATAAATGGAAATTTCATTGATAAGACCTCCTCGATTGTGGCCAATATTTTATTGCAAATAATTCCGACAACCTCAGGAGAAAAAAGGGCATTTACTTATTATAGAGATGGTGCGATTTGACTCTTTTTTTTTTTTTAGCCGCCCCGCCCTACTTACATCTCAGTCTTACGAGAAAGAAAGGGGGTTCGCATAGAGAAAACAAAATTAGTAAAGGAAACCCACGCTTGGGGAAGGTGAGGTGAACTAACAATTCCTTCTGTCGTGTATCCTCGATTGATGTGGCCTCAGATGCTTCAATTGTAGATTTGAGTATTGAGCGAAAGGTTACACCTACAGGATAGGTTCTGTATTACACCTACTCTACTAGTACCAATAGGCAGCATAGGGGAGAAAAGCACTACACCTCGAAATAGGAATCAACAAGAGAAAAACTTTGTTAGAAATTAACCCTTTCCTGATCGGTATCAGGTTTAGGAAGAATGGTTGGGATAACAAACAACCATCAGGTTTGTACTTTGGATACCCTTATAACCATCAAAGGTCGTTGAAGTGGCTAATTCCTATAAATAGGAGGCGTTGAGAACAAAGAAATTCTTGGAGCTATCGTTTTCCTCTAGCATTAATAAAATTCATTGGTGTTAAGAGAAACCTCTTGGGGAAGGTTGGCTAGAGATTTCTTGGAAAAATACCAGCCCCTTTCGGTCCATAACGAGATGAGACTAATTCGATTTTCATTCTATGGATTTTTCGCTTAGTACTATGTACAGAAGGGAGGAGCCGTATGAGATGAAAACCTCATGTACGGTTTTGGAACGGAGATTTTTTGAATAGAATGAACGACCGTAACGGATGTTGGCTCAATCCGAAGGAAATTATGCAGAAGCTTTGCAGAATTATTATGAAGCTACGCGACTAGAAATTGATCCCTATGATCGAAGTTATATACTATATAACATAGGCCTTATACACACAAGCAATGGAGAGCATACAAAGGCTTTGGAATATTATTTCCGGGCGCTAGAACGAAACCCCTTCTTACCGCAAGCTTTTAATAATATGGCCGTGATCTGTCATTACGTGCGACTATCTCCACTATAGAAAGAAGAAAAAAAAAAGATGAAATTTTCTAGTATTTACTAGAAAAAGGGCTTTCTACATAGGGATCGTCAAAACAACGATTTTGCCCTATCAGCTGTAGGAAGGAAAGACACTTCACGAGAATCAAAATAGGAAGAAAGTAGAGCCTATACTACTACTCTATGGATAAAGTCTCAAATTGATAGAGAAAGCACCGTAAAGATCAATTAGTGAGCGACTGGGTCGATACAACTAAAAAAACTGCTTAATTATATCATGATATGGGGCAAAATGTAGGAATCCGCTTATGTAATAGAGCCGATCCACTAAAGGATTAAGCAGCGGTGTAGTATCAGATCCCAAAGATAGTAAGTTCTTTTTTCTTTCTTATGGGAAAAAGTCTTTTTCAAGGATTCTATAGAAATTTCATATATGAAAGAAACGAAACCGAGATAGTTACCTTTCAGAAAATTCGAACGAAGGATATATATAATATAGGTCTATCTATGCTGCATTCTTCTGAAGGTGGGAGAAAAGATCAAACTGATTATGGATCAAAATTAGGGTTTGAAACTTAGGTAATTAACTTCTTCTGCTTAACCTAAAAAGAAATTGGGTCGATTTTTGAGAAATCGAATTCAGTTAAGATAGGGGAAATTAAGATAGCAATTTCTGAGCCGTATGAGGTAGGAAACTCTCAAGTACGGTTCTAGGGGAAGGAACTGCCTATTCCGACCGAGGAGAACAGGCCATTCTACAGGGTGATTCGGAAATAGCAGAAGCTTGGTTTGATCAAGCTGCTGAGTATTGGAAACAAGCTATAGCGCTTACTCCGGGAAATTATATTGAAGCACAGAACTGGTTGAAGATTACGAAGCGCTTTGAATTTGAATAAGACCACTCCCATTTTTATGAAAAAGGGAGGTTTGGTTGTTGATCCATTAATCCAATAATTTAGGTAGGAAGATCGAATCAAAAATTTCATTATATCCCTTTCTTCTATCTTCGTTTTATATCCTATTTCATAAAGATAAACAATAGGGATAGGCTCTAGAACAGAAGTAATAAAGCAAATAAAAAGAGGAAATCCAAATATTCCTACCTAATATATGAGGATGGTCTTATTAATAATCACTCAAGGAAAGTAGATGTAGATAGGGGTTTATACCCTCAAAAAAATACACTAGCAAAACGTAAAAAAAAAAAAAAAGATTTTTTTACATCGGGAAAAATTTTCCAGGATAACCCATGTCCGTTAGGCACCTAATCCTTATGTCATAATAGATCCGAACACTTGCCTCGGATTGACTTCAATATATAATTGTTCCAGTGAATAACTAAAAAAAAAATAGAAGGACGGTAGATAGTAAAGAAAAGGACTAATTATAATACCTATCTTTCAAAGATTCACTAAAAAGACAGTTGGCGGGTCTCTTTGTATGTCTTGTCCGGAAAGAGGAGGACTTAATGATTATTCGTTCGCCGGAACCAGAAGTTAAAATTGTTGTGGATAGGGATCCTGTAAAAACATCTTTTGAGGAATGGGCCAGACCCGGGCATTTCTCAAAAACAATAGCTAAGGGCCCTGATACTACCACTTGGATCTGGAACCTACATGCTGATGCTCACGATTTCGATAGTCAGACCGGTGATTTGGAAGAGATCTCTCGAAAAATCTTTAGTGCTCATTTCGGTCAACTCTCCATTATCTTTCTTTGGTTGAGTGGCATGTACTTCCATGGTGCACGTTTTTCCAATTATGAAGCATGGCTAAGCGATCCTACTCACATTGGACCCAGTGCTCAGGTAGTTTGGCCAATAGTAGGGCAAGAAATTTTGAATGGTGATGTAGGTGGGGGTTTCCGAGGAATCCAAATAACCTCCGGTTTTTTTCAGATTTGGCGAGCATCTGGAATAACTAGTGAGTTACAACTCTATTGTACCGCAATCGGTGCATTGATTTTTGCAGCGTTAATGCTTTTTGCTGGTTGGTTCCATTATCACAAAGCCGCTCCCAAATTGGCCTGGTTCCAAGATGTAGAATCCATGTTGAATCACCACTTAGCGGGGTTATTAGGACTTGGATCTCTTTCTTGGGCGGGACACCAAATCCATGTATCTTTACCGATTAACCAATTTCTCGACGCTGGGGTTGATCCTAAAGAGATACCACTTCCTCATGAATTTATCTTGAATCGGGACCTTTTGGCTCAACTTTATCCTAGTTTTGCCGAAGGAGCAACCCCCTTTTTCACCTTGAATTGGTCCAAATACGCAGAATTTCTTACTTTTCGCGGAGGACTAGACCCAATAACTGGTGGCCTATGGTTGAGCGATATTGCGCACCATCATTTAGCTATTGCTATTCTTTTCCTGATCGCGGGTCATATGTATAGGACCAACTGGGGTATTGGTCATGGACTTAAAGATATTTTGGAGGCTCATAAGGGCCCATTTACAGGACAAGGCCATAAGGGTCTCTATGAAATCCTAACAACGTCGTGGCATGCTCAATTATCTCTTAACCTAGCTATGCTAGGTTCTACAACTATTGTTGTAGCGCATCATATGTACTCTATGCCCCCTTATCCATACCTAGCTACTGACTATGGTACACAACTTTCCCTGTTCACACACCACATGTGGATTGGCGGATTTCTAATAGTCGGTGCTGCTGCACATGCAGCCATTTTTATGGTAAGAGACTATGATCCAACTACTCGATACAACGATCTATTAGATCGAGTCCTTAGACACCGCGATGCAATCATATCCCACCTTAACTGGGTATGTATATTTCTAGGTTTTCACAGTTTTGGCTTGTACATTCATAATGATACCATGAGTGCGTTAGGCCGTCCCCAAGATATGTTTTCGGATACCGCCATACAATTACAACCCATCTTTGCTCAATGGGTACAAAATATCCATGCTGACGCGCCTGGCGTAACAGCTCCTGGTGCAACAACAAGTACCAGCTTAACGTGGGGAGGTGGCGAGTTAGTAGCTGT